AAATCAAAAATGAATATTTGTGAACAATGTGGATATCATTTGAAAATGAGTAGTTCAGATAGAATCGAACTTTCGATTGATCCAGGTACTTGGGATCCTATGGATGAAGACATGGTCTCTCTGGATCCCATTGAATTTCATTCGGAGGAGGAGCCTTATAAGGATCGTATTGATTCTTATCAAAGAAAGACAGGATTAACTGAGGCTGTTCAAACAGGCATAGGTCAACTAAACGGTATTCCCGTAGCACTTGGGGTTATGGATTTTCAGTTTATGGGGGGTAGTATGGGATCCGTAGTCGGGGAGAAAATCACACGTTTGATTGAGTACGCTACTAAGAAATTTCTACCTCTTATTATAGTGTGTGCTTCCGGGGGGGCACGCATGCAAGAAGGAAGTTTGAGCTTGATGCAAATGGCTAAAATCTCTTCTGCTTTATATGATTATCAATCAAATAAAAAGTTATTCTATGTATCAATCCTTACATCTCCTACTACTGGTGGGGTGACAGCGAGTTTTGGTATGTTGGGGGATATCATTATTGCTGAACCCAATGCCTACATTGCATTTGCAGGTAAAAGAGTAATTGAACAAACATTAAATAAAACAGTACCTGAAGGTTCACAAGCGGCTGAATATTTATTCCAGAAGGGCTTATTCGATCTAATCGTACCACGTAATCTTTTAAAAAGCGTTCTAAGTGAATTATTTCAGCTCCACGCTTTCTTTCCTTTGAATCAAAATTCAATCAAGTAGAACATTAAGTTCAATTATTTTATTTGTAGCAAACAAGTAGTTAGTTTATAGGAATCCAAGTAAAAATAAAAAGAATTGAGTTTTATTTGGTGACATAAGATCTACTTGTAGAAAGAATCAAAAGTTTCGGATAACTCTTTTTTTTTTACCTATATTGTTGATTAGTAATCAACAACCCTCTATCAACAAAATAAAAGAGTGAATTCTTCTTTTCATGAAATTAGGCGAATAAAACGAATTTCCTATTCCCGTCTTACATATGTATATATAATGAAAATATAGAATAGAGTTTTACATCTTTCTATATCTTCCGAGAATCCCATTTTGACTAGAAATCCCGGTTGGATTGGATTCTAACGAATCTTTCGATAATTTGTAAGAAACTTTAATTTGTAAGAAACTTTTTCTTTATTAAATTAGAAGACAAGAACAAAAGACGAAGAAAAGAAGAATAATATGAAAGTCGATTATCATATATATCTTTCATGTAGAAAAACCATGAATAGGTCCATTTATTTAGTTCGACATTCCTTGTGCTTAGTATATATACTCAGTTAGAGATATATTATATATACTCACTATATACTTATATATACTAAATTTAATTTTGAATTCGATTTTCATTATCTATAGCATTATCTATAGATAGTAATTTTCTACCATATCTACGAATTAATAAGAATTCCAATTCTTAATTATAATTATTATAAGATATCTTTATCATTTTAAATAATAAAAACAGGTAAAAATAAAATAGTAAATCGAGGTACCCATTCTATGATAACTCTCAACCTTCCCTCTATTTTTGTGCCTTTAATAGGCCTAGTATTTCCGGCAATTGCAATGGCTTCTTTATTTCTTCATGTTCAAAAAAACAAGATTGTGTAGATCCGATGGGATCCAATCTCATCCATTTTTTTTTTTCAAACTTAGACTTGTATCATAACACAGATATCTATTTCGTGGAATATGATATAACATGTGGCTTCCACCGAACATAAAAGAAAAGCTCTTATGCCTGCAGAAAATGCTATATGGGTAAATGACTTTTAGCTATTTTCAAATAGATCAGGATCGCCGGATGGCTGAAATGTAAAGTCAGCGTATCTATATGTATGTCGATATCTATAGTAGGATCATATGAAAGGTCTGTTATTATTTTAGATTTTAGATCTAACCAATTTGATGAATGACTCCTAAAGGTTCACATCAAACTAGTGCTAGTTGATGAGAGTTACTTCGGAAACAAAAAGAGTAAAGTCAAATTCATTTGGGGTCTTTTCTCAATTTCAATAAAATACAACTGGATCAAGTATGAGTTGGCGATCAGAACATATATGGATAGAACCTATAATGGGGTCTCGAAAAGCAAGTAATTTCTGGTGGGCCATTATCCTTTTTTTAGGTTCATTAGGATTCTTATTGGTTGGAACTTCTAGTTATCTTGGTAGAAATTTGATATCTTTATTTCCGTCTCAGCAAATTCTTTTTTTTCCACAAGGGATCGTGATGTCTTTCTATGGGATCGCCGGTCTTTTTATTAGCTCCTATTTGTGGTGCACAATTTCGTGGAATGTAGGTAGTGGTTATGATCGATTCGATAGAAAAGAAGGAATAGTGTGTATTTTTCGTTGGGGATTTCCTGGAAAAAATCGTCGCATCTTCCTCCGATTCCTTATAAAAGATATTCAGTCTGTCAGAATAGAAGTTAAAGAGGGTATTTATGCTCGTCGTGTCCTTTATA